ATTGAGTCCTCCTCTTTCCGGACAACACATACAAAGAGACCCGCCAACATAAAACATAATTGGTGAATTTATGAGAGATGTTTATATTGAATTTATTTCTCTTCTATCTTCCATCTATCTATTCTAGATTTTCTTTAGTTATTCACTAGAACAATTATGATCCGGAAGTTAATCCGGGGCAAGTGTTCGGATCTATTATGACATAGCGGTAAGGCGCTCAACGGACCTTTTCCAAATCTTCTAAAAAAATCTTCTAAAACCTTTTCTAGATTTTGAATTTAATGAAGTTAAAGGATTTTTTTGTGCAACCTAGTGTATTCAGATTTCACTTAGAGGTTCCTAGATGGAACTAATTTCACTTTTTGTCTTTCTTGCATATCTTACATAGAAGATATGCTTATGTACTTTATTTCAAATCACGTGAGCAGATTAGCATTACTAGGGAACATACCGGTATTTCTAGTTCGTTTTTCGAAGGTCTCTTTTCTTATATTAGTTTGAATAGCAGAAAAAAAGATTCTCTACTAGATCCACTTATCGTTTATCTCTACGAAATACCAGATCAAATAGAACGATTTTAGAAGATATATAATGAGATCTTTTGATTGGTTGTTCCTATAGAAATGATCTGTTTTATTTGACTGATGGGGACAACAAACAATAAACTATAACAAATTCAATATAGTATATTAGATAAAAATTTATAAAAATTATTAAAAAAAATAGAAATCAATATGGAAATGGAATGGATGGATTCTCTCTATATTCTCTATAGAGATAGAATTCTATAGAGAATGTAGAATATAGAGAATAAAATAAGAAATTAGAATAGAAAAAAAGAAAATAATAAACAGAGTGTTCTTATTCAAAACGCCCTGTGATCTTCAACCAATTCTGTGCTTCAATATAATTACCTGGGGTAAGTGCTATAGCTTGTTTCCAATATTCAGCAGCTTGATCAAACCAAGATTCCGCTATTTCAGAATCTCCCTGTCGAATGGCCTGTTCTCCGCGGTCGGAATAGGTGAATAAATTCCTTCCCTTAGAACCGTACTTGAGAGTTTCCTGACTCATACGGCTCAACAGTCAATTCTTTTGATCTTCCATTTTTTTTCTGGAGTTAACCACAAGAAAAGAGATTAATTACATGAGTTTCAAACTTGAATTTGGATTAATAAAGGATTTCATCCTTTTTTTTAGTTTTATCTTTTTTCCTACCTTCAGAAGAATAAAGCATAGTTTAGGTTCTCACATCAAAGTAAGATAGAAAATGCATCTTTTTCCATTTTATGCCGATCGGTGTTCCAAACTTTTCGACTTCCTGGAGATGATGATGCATCTTGGATTGACTTATACAATTTTTTCAAGAAGAAGAAAGCATCGGCATTTACACTCTTATTAGAATTTTCTGAAAGGTAACTATCTCGATTTCATATATCATATACTTTCATATATGATATATCTATTTCTATAGAATCTTTGAGAAAGACTTTTCTTCATAAGAAAAGACTTACTATCTTTGGGATCTGATACTACACCGCTGCTCAAAAGCTTAGGGGATCAACTTTATTACATAAGTGGATTCCTAACTCTTCTATCATGAGATAAGTAAGCAGTTCTTGTTGTATGGCCAAAAACCTTGTTAATTGATCTTTACGGTGCTTCCTCTATCAATTCGATCTTTTATCCATAGAAAAAAAAGTATCTAGGCATATATATTTCTTCATATTTCGATTTCTATGAAGTTTGTTTCTTTGCTACAGCTGATAAAAATCGTTGTTTCGAACGATAGATATGTAGAAAGCCCATTTTTTTTCTAGTATTTATAAGTATTCGCGGATTTGCTCGTTCTTTTCTTTTTTCTTTCTATAGTGGAGATAGTCGCACGTAATGACAGATCACGGCCATATTGTTAAAAGCTTGAGGTAAGAACGGGTTTCGTTCGAGTGCTCGAAAATAGTATTCCAAAGCTTTCGTATGTTCTCCGTTACTTGTGTGGATAAGGCCTATGTTATAAAGTATATAACTTCGATCATAGGGATCAATTTCCAGTCGCATAGCCTCATAATAATTCTGTAAAGCTTCCGCATAATTTCCTTCCGATTGAGCCGACATCCGTTACGGTCGTCATTCGGTTCAAAGAATCTCCGTTCCAGAACCGTACGTGAGATTTTCATCTCATACGGCTCCTCCTTTATGTGTATAATGAGAAACATAGAATGCAATATTCTCATTATCAACTGAGCGGGACTAGTGTTTTTACACGAAATCTCTAGCCAACCTTCCTGTAAAGGATCTTTTCTTAAGATCAAGTATGTTATTACTGGATAAATAGTCACTTCAACAATTTCTTTGTCCTCAACGCCGCTAAATTTCCCGGAATTAGTCACTTCAACAGTCTTCGATGGTTATATGGGTATCCAAAATACGAACGAGATGGATGTTTATTGTCCCAACCATTCTTGTTAGTCCCGATCCCGATAAGAAAGGAAGGGTTTTT